TGAAATGGGTTGGATTGGTATTAGTCTGGATACGGCAAAATCATTCTATTAGATCTATTGTACTTATTCGATCTAATAAGTACCTTGTGTCAGAAGTGATAAATTCTAGGGCTCGAATCATTAGTATTCTCTTATTGATTACCTGTGTCTACTATTTAGGCAGAATACCGTCACCCATTCTTACTACGAAACTGACAGAAACCTCAGAAACGGAAGAAACAGATGTAGAAATAGAAACAACTTCTGAAAGGAAGGGGACTAAAGAGGAACAAGAGGGATCCACCGAAGAAGATCCTTCTCCTTCCCTTTTTTCGGAAGAAAAGGAGGATCCGGACAAAATCGATGAAACGGAAGAGATCCGAGTGAATGGAACGGAAAAAACAAAGGATGAATTCCACTTTGACTTTAAGGAGACATGCTATAACAATAGCCCAGTTTCAGAAACTTCTGATCTGGATGGGAATCAAGAAAATTCGAAGTTAGAAATACTAAAAAACAAAGAAAAAGAAGCAATTTTATTCTGGTTTGAAAAACCTCTTGTGACCCGTCTTTTCGACTATAAGCGATGGAATCGTCCATTGCGGTATATAAAAAATGATCAATTTGAAAAAGCTATAAGAAATGAAACGTCACAATATATTTTTTACACATGTCGAAGTGATGGCAACCAAAGAATAGCTTTTACGTATCCATCCAGTTTGTCAACTTTTTTGGAAATGATACAAAGAAAAATGACTTTGTACACAAATACAATGGAAAATCACTTCTCTTATGAACTGTATAATCAATGGGGTCATACCAAAGACCAAAAAGAAAAGAATCTAAGCAATGAATTTCTAAGTAGACTACAGGCTATAGACAAGGGATCTCTTCCTATAGATGTAATAAAAAAAAGGACGAAATTATGTAATAATAAGATAAAAAAAGCATACTTGCCGAAAAAATATGATCCTCTCTTGACTGGTCCCTATCGTGGAACAATTGCCTTTTTGTTTTCACCCTCCATCGAAAATTACATGGGAACTCTTTGGATAAATAAGATCCATGGTATGCTTTTTACTACTAATACTGATTATGTAGAATTTGATCAAAAAATGGATATGGATGCGTTTGATAGAAAATCATTATCAACAGAAATAGAACCTTTTTTTAACTTTATTAGTAAATTTAATACAGAATCACCATCTTATTTAAATGTGAAAAGACTTTCTTTATTTCTAGAAAAAAAAAAAAATTATTCAAAAGATAAAGCAAAATTTTTGAAATTTTTATTCAATGCAGTTATAACTGATACCAACGATCAGACAATTAGAAAAAAATATCTTGGAGTAAGCATAAAAGAAATACGAAAAAAAATACCTCGATGGTCATATAAATTAATCAACGATTTAGAACACGAAGAAAAAGCAAATAACGAAGGCCTGGCAGAGGATCCTCAGATTCGTTCAAGAAAAGCTAAACTTATAATAATTTTTAATGATAATCAGAATAATCCCGATAATACCCTAGATATTTATAATTCTAATCAAACAGAGGAAGTAACTTTATTACGTTATTTTGAACAATCCGATTTTCGTCGCGAGATAATAAAAGGCTCGATGCGCGCTCAACGACGGAAAATGGTTATTTCAAAACAGGTTCAAGCGAATGCCCATTCCCCCCTTTTCATGGACAGAATAGAAAGCCCTCTCTTTTTTGCGTTTGATATCTCCAAACTGATGAAATTTATTTTTATAACTAGGATGGGTAAAAATACAGAATTAAAAATTTCGGATTATGTGGGGGAAGCTAAAAAAAAAAAAGATAAACTAAGAGTGGACAAAAGCTACAAGCACAAAATGCAAGAGAAAGCGCAGATCGAAACAGCAGAAATTTGGGATACTATTCTATTGGGTCAAGTAATAAGAAGTTCAATATTACTAACACAAGCAATCCTTAGAAAATATATTCTACTACCCTCTTTTATAATAGCTAAAAATCTTGGTCGTCTGCTATTATTTGACTTTCCAGAATGGTCTGAGGATTTAACGGATTGGAAGAAGGAAAGACATGTTAAATGCACCTATAACGGTGTTCAATTAGCAGACAACGAATTTCCAACAAACTGGTTAACAGAGGGTATTCAAATAAAGATACTCTTTCCTTTCCGTCTGAAACCTTGGCACCGATCTAATCCAGACTCTCCTTACAGAGAAAAAAAAAAACAAAAATATGATTTTTGTTTTTTAACTGTTTGGGGGATGGAAACCAACCTCCCTTTTTGCTCTCCCCGAAAACGATCCTCCTTTTTTGCACCTATTTTAAAAGAACTTGGAAAAATGCTTATAAAAAGGAAGACAAATTGTTTTCCAATTCTAAGAAGATTAAACGAACGAACAAATTTCTCTCTAAGAGTCTCAACAACAATTAAAAACAGCATTCTCTTTATAAAAAAAATAATAAAAGAATTAGCAAAAATAAACCCAAAGCTATTATTTGGATTAGGAGAAGTATATGAGTTGCGTGAAACTAAAAAAGAAAAAGATTTTATAATCAGTAATAGTATTATTTATAAACCATCCAGTAAAATTAAATCTATTGATTGGAAAAGTTATTCACTGCCAGAAAAAAAAACAAAAGAGCTGACTGATAGAACAAGCCTAATCATAACTCAAATAAACAAACTTATAAAAGCCAAGAAAAACAAAAATCTAACTTCAGAAAAAAATATTAGTTCGAACAAAAAAAGTAATGATGCTAACAGATTAGAATCCTATATATTTTTTTTTCAGGTGTTAAAAAGAAGAAAGATTAGATTAATCCGTAAATCACATTTTTTTATACAATTTTTATTTCAAAGGATATACTTCTTAGGTATGATTAATATTCTTCGGATCGACACACAAGTTTTTCTTGAATCAACAACAAAAAAAGTTAAAAAATACATTTTCAATATTAATATTAAAGCAAATCCCGAAAGAATTGAGAAAAAAAAAAAAATTCACTTTATAAAGTCACTTTCTAATATTAGTAATATTAATAAATATTCAAAGAACTTACCTTCTTTGTCACAAGCATATGTATTTTACAAATTATCAAAAACCCACGTTATTAACTTAAGATCTGTTCTTCAATATCACGGAACACCCGTTTTTAAGAAAAACGAACTAACGGGATATTTTAGAACACAAGAAATATTGCGTTCCGAATTAAAAAATAAAAAACTTCGTAATTCTAGACTGAATCCATGGAAAAATTGGTTACGGGTTCATTATCAATATAATTTATCTAAAATTCAATGGTCTAAATTAGTAGCACAAAAATGGCAAAATACAGTTAATCAAGCCCCCAAAAAAGAGTTAAACAAATGGTATTCATATGAAAAAGAAACTTATTCTCTATTACCAAATACAAAAGCAAATTTTAAAAGACACTCTGAATATGATCTCTTATCATCTAAATCTATTAATTATGAAGCTAAGAGGAACTCATATAGTTATGTATCATCATTACAAGTAAACAATACCGAAGAGATTGCTTATAATTACAACATAGATAAACAAAAATTATTTGATGGGCTGGCAATTATACTTATCAAGAATTATCTAGGAAAAGATGCTATTATGGCTAAAAATCCGGATAGAAAATATGCGGATTGGAAAATTATCCATTTTAGTGTTAGAATGAATGAAGAAATACAAAACAAGGCCATATCCGATTTTGAACTTTGGTTCTTCCCAGAAGTTATGTTACTTTATAATTCATATAAAATAAAACCCTGGGTCATACCCATAAAATTACTTTTTTTTTTTTTTCAGGGAAATGCACCGATTAGTACAAATAAAAACATCACTAAAAAAAAATATCTTGAAGAAGATTATACGGGATCAGTCATAAAAAACCATACAAAGAAAAAGCAAAACACAAGCGCTACAGAAACAGAATTAGATTTTTTCCTAAAAAATAATTTGCTTATTCTATTTAGAAGTGATTATTTTTTTAATCAACAACTAATCAATAATATCAAGGTATATTGTCTTCTGCTTAGACTGAGAAGCCCGCGAAAAGTTTTTATATCCTCTCTGCAACGAGGCGAAATGATTTTCAATATAATGCTGAGTCACAAGGATGTCCATATTCCAGAATTGGTGAAAGGGTGGGGGGTTAGCATCGAACCGGTTCGTCTGTCTGTCAAAACTAATGGAAAATTTATTAGATATCAAAGCATAAGTATTTCATTGGTTCATAAGAGTAAAGATCGCATTAATCAAAGATATGGTGATAAAAAGAATTTTTATAAATCCCTTACAAGACATCAAAAAATAACCGGAAATAGAGACAAAAACTATTATGCTTTGCTCGTTCCCGAAAATATTTTATCACCTAGACGTCGGAGAGAATTTAGAATTGTAATTTCATTGAATTCAAGAAAAGGGAAGGGTGCGGATCGAAATCCCATACTTTGGGATGGGAAGAACGTAAAAAACTGTGTTAAATTTTTGGATACAAGCCCAAATCTTGATATAGCGAAAACTAAATTAATAAAATTAAAGTTCTTTTTGTGGCCCACTTATCGATTAGAAGATTTAGCTTGTATGAATCGCTATTGGTTTGATACCACTAATAGCAGTAGTTTCAGTGTGTTAAGGCTACATATGTATCCACAATATCCACAATTTTAAAATAGACGGCGATAAATTTTTGCTAGATATCAGATATCAGGTAACATATCTAATATTTCAAAGCAAACTAATACATACATGTAGTATCTTACATTCCATGATAATTCGATCTATAAATAAATAAATAAATCAACGGAATTTTTTTTTTGAACTCTAACTTTTCTATACTAATCCAATTTGAAATTGGATTCATCAGTGACTCAGTTTTTTGAGAAAATTAAGAGTAGATAATTTAATTTAGTATACCCGATTCAAATGATTAGCATTATTCTTATTTATTATTTCTGATCAGTAAAATTAACAATAAAAAAATATCTTTAAACAAGAAAAGAAAAAAGAAAAAGGGGGAGCAATTTACGTTTTATGGTAAAAAATTCATTCATTTCAGTTTTTTTCCAAGAAAAAAAAGAAGAAAACCCGGGGTCTGTTGAATTTCAAGTATTAAGTTTCACTAATAAGATACGACGACTTACTTCACATTTGGAATTGCACAGAAAAGACTATTTATCTCAGAGAGGTTTACGTAAAATTCTGGGAAAACGTCAACGATTACTAGCTTATTTGTCAAAGAAAAATAGAGTACGTTATAAAGAATTAATTGGTCGGTTGGAGATTCGCGAGCCAAAAACTCACTAATTAAAATTTTAAAGAACTTTAATTATTTGATTTGTTAGATCTTGAATTTTGATTATTTTCGGCAATTCATGGAAGAATCAATCGGGGAAAAACCTATGAATGTACCAGCTATAAAAAAAAACCTCATGATAGTAAATATGGGTCCTCAGCACCCATCAATGCATGGTGTTCTTCGACTCATCATTACTCTAGATGGTGAAGATGTTATTGACTGTGAACCAATATTGGGTTATTTACACAGAGGAATGGAAAAAATTGCAGAAAACCGAACAATTATACAATATTTGCCTTATGTAACAAGGTGGGATTATTTAGCTACTATGTTCACAGAAGCGATAACCGTAAATGCACCAGAGCAGTTAGGAAATATTCAAGTACCGAAAAGAGCCAGCTATATCAGAATAATTATGTTGGAGTTGAGTCGTATAGCTTCTCATTTGTTATGGCTCGGCCCTTTTATGGCCGATATTGGGGCACAAACCCCTTTCTTCTATATTTTCAAAGAAAGAGAATTAGTATATGATCTATTCGAAGCTGCCACTGGTATGAGAATGATGCATAATTATTTTCGTATCGGAGGAGTCGCTGTTGATCTACCCCATGGCTGGATAGATAAATGTTTAGATTTCTGTGATTATTTTTTAACAGGGGTTGCTGAATATCAAAACCTTATTACACGAAATCCTATTTTTTTAGACCGAGTTGAGGGAGTAGGGATTATTAGCGAAGAGGAAGCAATAAATTGGGGTTTATCAGGACCAATGCTACGAGCTTCCGGAATAAAGTGGGATCTTCGTAAAGTTGATCATTATGAGTGTTATGACGAATTTAATTGGGAAATCAAATGGCAAAAAGAAGGAGATTCGTTAGCTCGTTATTTAGTACGAATCAGCGAAATGACGGAATCTATAAAAATTATTCAGCAGGCTCTGGAAGGAATTCCAGGAGGGCCCTATGAGAATTTCGAAAACCGATGCTTTGATATAGTAAGGGATCCAAAATGGAATGATTTTGAATATCGATTCATTAGTAAAAAGCCTTCGCCCACTTTTGAATTGTCGAAACAAGAACTTTATGCGAGAATCGAAGCACCAAAGGGAGAATTGGGCATTTTTTTGATAGGAGATCAAAGTGTTTTTCCTTGGCGATGGAAAATCCGACCGCCAGGTTTTATCAATTTGCAAATTCTTCCTCAGTTAGTTAAAAGAATGAAATTGGCTGATATTATGACGATACTAGGTAGTATAGATATCATTATGGGAGAAGTTGACCGTTGAAATGATAATTGATAGAACAGAAATCCAAGATATCAATTCTTTTTACAGATTGGAGTCTTTAAAGGAGGTCTATGGGATCATATGGATGCTTATCCCTATTTTGACTCTTGTATTGGGAATCACAATAGGTGTACTAGTAATTGTGTGGTTAGAAAGAGAAATATCCGCAGGGATACAACAACGTATTGGACCTGAATATGCCGGCCCTTTAGGAATTCTCCAAGCTCTAGCAGATGGGACAAAACTACTTGTTAAAGAAAATATTATTCCATCTAGAGGAGATAGTGGTTTATTCAGTATCGGACCATCAGTAGCGGTCATATCAATTTTACTAAGTTATTCAGTAATTCCTTTTGGTTATCATCTTATCCTAGCTGATCTCAATATCGGGGTTTTTTTATGGATCGCTATTTCAAGTATTGCTCCTATTGGACTTCTTATATCAGGATATGGATCAAATAATAAATATTCCTTTTTAGGTGGTTTACGAGCAGCTGCTCAATCCATTAGTTATGAAATACCATTAACTCTATGTGTGTTATCAATATCTCTACGTGTGATTCGTTGAGACATAAACTTTTGATTATTTCCGTTCTTTCGCGGAAAGCGTTGAATAGATAGTCTCAGTTTTTTGTTCATCGTTAGTGTTGATGAACTAAATCAGATAGTTCTATGAGTGAAAAAAAACAGCTTATAAGTTCGCAGTAAGAAGTCGAGCCTCATTTCCTATGTACCAGGATTAAGCAAAAGTAAATATAAGCAGTAGAGACTGTTTACCCCAAGATTGGTTGGTTGGGCATCATGGCTTGAAGCGGGTTCACAAGATCAACTGTATGGGGTTTTCATTAGCGTTTGGCTATATTACCCGACTACCATAACAGGCGATTGGGCAAAAATGAGTGGATGGTTAGAAACACCAAATTACACAAGGGATTAGTAATAGAGATTATGTAAATTATACAAAGGGCCGTTTCCGCATAAAAGGAAGACTAATTGGGGCTTTACGTTAGTAGAAATTATCAGGTAGTACTCCCCATGATTCCGATCCAGAGTATGCTCCTATCCACCGATTAAAGAAATTACTATCAAGAACGAAATAATCCTTTACTTTTTTTGAATCCACTTTTTAGAAACAAGAATAGGAACGAAAAAAGTAGAAAGACTGCAATTACAATAAAAAAAAATGAATAAAAAAAGAGAGAGAAAGATCTTTATTCTTTAATTATATAATTATATAGAAAGCAAATTCTTGGTATTATTTATGAACTAATGTAATATCTAATTCTTTTTCGTAATTGAAAACGCTGGGTTCAAATATCTATGAATATTTAATATTTATAGAAGGAGTATTTTATTGAAGGTTTAAGTTATTACTCAAAAAAACATTATAAATTGTTAAAGGATGAGATCAATTCAGAAGTACTTTTATTGTTTTATTATAGCAGACAGAATTCCATTGGTCTAATTCGGGACCTCTCAATAGATTTTTACTCGATCTAGTACATATCGCCATAAAGAATGCCGATCCGGTCCTTAGATTTCTTTGTGGTCCTGGAGGAGCCGTATGAGGTGAAAATCTCATGTACGGTTCTGTAATAGCGATGGGAACAGTGATGTTATCACCGACTATAATTATCTAACAGTTCAAGTACAGTTGATATAGTTGAGGCACAGGCAAAATATGGGTTTTGGGGATGGAATTTGTGGCGTCAACCTATCGGGTTTATCGTTTTTATAATTTCCTCCCTAGCAGAATGTGAGAGATTACCCTTTGACTTACCAGAAGCAGAGGAAGAATTAGTAGCGGGTTATCAAACTGAATATTCAGGTATAAAATTTGGTTTATTTTATGTTGCTTCTTATCTAAATCTACTAGTTTCTTCATTGTTTGTAACAGTTCTTTACTTGGGTGGGTGGAATCTCTCTATTCCGTACATGTTTATTCCTGAACTATTTGAAATAAATAAAGTAGGTGGCGTCTTTGGAACGACAATTTTTCTCTTTATTACATTAGCTAAAACATATTTGTTCTTGTTTATTCCTATCACAACAAGATGGACTTTACCTAGGTTAAGAATGGACCAATTATTAAACCTTGGATGGAAATTTCTTTTACCTATTTCTCTAGGTAATCTATTATTAACAACTTCTTCCCAACTCCTTGCACTGTAAATACACTATTTTATATTCACGACCTGTCTCAAACAAGAGAAAAAAAAATTCTAGATATTCACGATATGTTCCCTATGGTAACCGGGTTCATGAATTATGGTCAACAAACAGTCCGAGCTGCAAGGTACATTGGTCAAAGTTTTATGATTACCTTATCGCACGCAAATCGTTTACCTGTAACTATTCAATATCCTTATGAAAAATTAATCACATCGGAACGTTTCCGCGGTCGAATCCACTTTGAATTTGATAAATGCATTGCTTGTGAAGTATGTGTTCGTGTATGTCCTATAGATTTACCTGTTGTGGATTGGAAATTGGAAACGAATATTAGAAAGAAACGATTGCTTAATTACAGTATTGATTTCGGAATCTGTATTTTTTGTGGTAATTGCGTTGAGTATTGTCCAACAAATTGTTTATCAATGACTGAAGAATTTGAACTTTCTACTTATGATCGTCACGAATTGAATTATAATCAAATAGCTTTGGGTCGTTTACCAATGCCAGTAATTGACGATTACACAATTAGAACAATTTTGAATTCGCCTCAAAGAAAAAACCCATGATTTTAAAAATTTAGTTTTATTTTTCCTTGGTCAATAACTACAATAGAAATCCCAACTATTAATTAGTTGATGAGAATCGAGGCGTCATTTGGAGTTAAAATCGAGTGATATATCATCTATCAGTAATTTTTTTAACATATATAGCTTGTTCAAACTCCCATTTCTAATTTATTATTCTGATAAAAAACGAGATTGATTCAATTAGTGGATACACATCAATCCACACTCATTAGAATTTCTTAGCATTTAGAATTAAATTCATAAAAACATATCATAAAAAAAAATAGGGTCCATTTCCTGGTCAGGTCAATAAGATCATGAAAGATTTTTTATTTATTTCTTATTTTACATAAAATGGATTTACCTGGACCAATACATGATTTTCTTTTAGTCTTTCTAGGATTGGTTCTTATATTAGGAGGTTTAGGAGTGGTATTACTTACTAATACAATTTTTTCTGCCTTTTCATTGGGATTGGTTCTTGTTTGTATATCTTTATTATATATTTCATCAAACTCCCATTTTATAGCTGCCGCACAGCTCCTTATTTACGTGGGAGCTATAAATGTTTTAATCATATTTGCTGTGATGTTTATGAATGGTTCAGCATCTTACAACGATTTTACTCTTTGGACCGTTGGGGATGGGGTTACTGCGATGGTTTGTGCAAGTATTTTTGCTTCAT